TATGAAACCCATATGAGATACAGAGGAATAGGCGATTCTCTTTTTAAATTGCGTTGACCGAAAGAAGTTGAAGCTGCATAGATTATTTGAACTGTGCCTACTATCATCAACCAGGGGGAAAATATAGAATGTGCATGGGGCAATAATTCCATATTGATCCGAATCAATCCATATGCTCCCATTTTTAATAAGATTCCGGCTAAAAGCATACATGTACTGTAATGTGCTTCTCCATGAGTATCCGGTAACCATGTATGTAGAGGTATGATCGGTAATTTGACAGCATAAGCAATAAGGAATCCAAAATAGAATAAGATTTCCAATGCCATAGGATAGGATTGATTAGCTGATGTTTCAAAATTCAATATGGGTTCGTTGGAACCATATAAACCCATACCCAGAACTCCCATTAAGAGAAAAATGGAACCTCCCGCGGTGTACAAAATAAACTTTGTAGCTGAGTACAGACGTTTCTTCCCTCCCCACATGGATAAAAGTAGGTAAACAGGAATTAATTCTAACTCCCACATGATGAAAAAAGTAAAAGATCTCGAGAAGAAAATAATCCTATTTGACCACTATACATCGCCAACATCAAGAAATGGAATAATCGTGAATCTTGAGTAACAGGCCAAGCGGCTAAAGTAGCTAAAGTAGTGATGAATCCGGTCAGTAAAATGGGTCCTATGGAAAGTCCATCAATTCCTAATCTCCAATGAAAATCAAAAAAATTGATCCATTTATAATCCTCTTCTAGTTGGATTAATGGATCATCTAATTGGAAAAAATAACAGAATGTGTAGGTTATTAGAAGGAGTTCTAACAAACATATACCAATAGTATACCATCGAATCACCTTATTTCCCTTATAAGGTAGAAAGAAAATGAAGGAACCCGCAGATATTGGAAAAAGAACAATTATTGTTAACCAAGGAAAATAACTCGTAGTAAAGACAAGATACACTTTGACCAGAAAAACCCGTGCTTGATACTAGATAAAATCAGGAAAAATAATTCCTGATTATGAGCACGGGTTTTTGTCGGTAAAGAGGAATAAAATGGATTCAAGTAAAGTTGTTTGGAATGTATCAATAAGCTAGACCCATGCTGCGCGTCGTTTCAGGTCCTAAATAAACTCGGACACTTAAAAAATCTGTTGGACAAGCGGATTCACATCTCTTACAACCTACACAATCTTCTGTTCTTGGAGCAGGAGCAATTTGCTTAGCTTTACATCCGTCCCAAGGTATCATTTCTAATACATCTGTGGGGCAGGCTCGTACACACTGAGTACACCCTATACATGTATGATAAATCTTTACTGAATGCGCCATTGGATCTATAAATTTTTTGAACATAATCAATTTTCGATCTGGTAAAAATTCATAGGAAATGAATCATATTCATATATTGTAGATACCAGACGAATCAGTGGTTTACCAGAATTTTTTTATAATCAATCTACTTCTGGATCTGCTCATAGGATAGTGCCAAGTCCAAGATACTTGGATTTATGATATTTCAGCAAACAAGATTATACAAATTATACATGCTAATTCTAATTGGCAAATATTCTAATTTGATATCTATAAATATCGTCCTTTCGTCATTCTTTCAATATTTATATTTAATTTAAATGATTACTACTATTTATTCAACAAATTTGATTGATTGATACGAGTGGATCTTCTATTACGATAGATCGAGGAAACAATAGCTGGTCCAATGGCTGCTTCAGCGGCTGCGATGGCTATAACAAAGATTGAAAAAATATCTCCTTTTAATTGGCGACTATCAAATAAATCAGAAAATGTTACAAGATTCATATTAACTGCATTTAGTATAAGCTCAAGACACATAAGTGCTCTAACCATATTTCGGCTTGTGATCAATCCATAGATACCAATCGAAAATAAATAGGCACTCAAAACAAGTTCATGCTCGAGCATCATTGATCAACTCCTCATCAATCTTAATTGATTTCAATATCAATAGGAACAACAATTCGACCTATTCGATTGCCTAGACTATAACAAGTATTGAATAAAAAGAAAGGCATTGGCAATGGATCGAACGCAAAACTGTTCAATTTCCTATATGATAAAAATATCAGTTTTTGATTTTTATTACTTTACTGACGAGCCATAGCAATTGCACCTATCAGGGCAACTAAAAGAATTATAGAAGTGAGTTCGAATGGAAGATAAAAATCTGTTGATAGATGAATCCCCATTTGTTGAACGTTACTTGTTAGGTCTTGTTCTATAATCTGGTTTGATCTTGTCGTCCAAATGATCCCGTACCACGACGTCTCTAGGATAGTGGTAATTAGTGAAAAAAGAATACTTGTACAAACCAATGAAGTGATCCCATCTCCAACGGTCCAAAGATGAAAATCTTTGTAATATTCTGACCCATTCATGAACATCACAGCAAATACGATTAACACATTTACGGCTCCCACGTAAATAAGGAGCTGTGCAGCAGCTACAAAATAGGAGTTCGATGGAATATAGAATAAGGATATACAAACAAAAACCAATCCCAAAGAAAAGGCAGAATAAATGGGAGTGGTAAATAATACCACTCCTAAACCGCCTAATATAAGACCTGATCCCAGAAATACTAAAAGAATATCATGTATTGGTCCAGGTAAATCCATTATGTAAAATAAGAGATAAATAAGTCGAAATATTTCATGACCTTACTGATTGGACCAGGAAAAGAAAAGAGTTATCCTTTTTGTATCAGATTGTATCAGATACGCTTCTAATTGAATTATAATGTTTCTAGCGCGATGTGGATTGATGTATACCCGGTTATTGATTGTAGCAATTCTTCTTCTGTATCCGACGAAAAAACAAATTTGGAATTGTATATGTATATCGCGAAATCATCACAGATAGGAAAAATCCTAATCAAGCCGTGGTCGTGAGAATCAGGAATTCATAGTTATTATGATTTATAATTACTGACCAAAAAAACCTTCCTTCCGTTAAGTCAAAAAGGAATCTCTAATTAGTAATCGTTCTTAAATCAAAGAGCTTCTCCCGTGGATATTTTTGTCGGATTCATAATGGGTTGAATTGTGTAATCTGCAATTACTGACATCGGTAACCGACCCAAAGAAATATGATTATAATTCAATTCGTGACGATCATAAGTGGAAAGTTCATATTCTTCAGTCATCGATAAACAGTTTGTTGGACAATATTCGACACAATTACCACAAAATATACAGATTCCAAAGTCAATACTATAATTAAGCAATCGTTTCTTTCTAATATCTGTTTCCAATTTCCAATCAACAACCGGCAGGTCTATAGGACATACACGAACACATACTTCACAAGCAATACATTTATCAAATTCAAAGTGAATTCGACCACGGAAACGCTCCGATGTAATCGATTTTTCATAAGGATATTGAATAGTTATAGGTAAACGATTCGCGTGGGATAAGGTAATCATGAAACTTTGACCAATGTACCTTGCAGCTCGTATTGTTTGTTGCCCATAATTCATGAACCCAGTCACCATAGGGAACATATCGTGGATATCCATGAATAATTTGATGTTTCTTTCTCTTGATTGATAGAGGTTATGAATCTAGAAATTCTTTTACAGTGAAACGAGTTGGGAAGAAGTTGTCAATAATAGATTACCTAGAGAAATGGGTAAAAGAAATTTCCATCCAAGATTTAATAATTGGTCCATTCTCATTCTAGGTAAAGTCCATCTTGTTGCGATAGAAACGAACAGGAACAAATAAGCTTTACCAAATGTAATAAGAATACCGATTGTCGTTCCCAAAAGTTCCCCCATTTTATGGATTCCAAAAAGTTCAGGAAAGAATAGATATGGAATAGATAAATTCCAACCGCCAAGGTAAAGAACTGTTACAAATAATGAAGAAACTAATAAATTTAGGTAAGAAGCAACGTAAAATAAACCAGATTTGATACCTGAATATTCAGTTTGATAACCGGCTACTAATTCTTCCTCTGCTTCGGGTAAATCAAAGGGTAATCTTTCACATTCTGCTAGGGAAGAAATTAAAAAGACGAGAAAACCTATAGGTTGACGCCACAGATTCCACCCCCAAAAACCATATTTTGACTGTGCCTCAACTATATCAACTGTACTTGAACTATTAGATAATTATAGTCGATGATAACATCACTGTTCCCATCGCTATTCCAGAACCGTACATGAGACCTTCGCTTCATACGGCTCCTCGATGGCCTCAAAAATATAAGGACTGGCTCGATATTACCTCGATATGATCGTAAGGTAAAAAGAGTAAAGATGCATCGTAGAGTCCCCAATTAGACCAATGGAATTCTGTCTGCTATAACAAGTAAAAAGAGCTTCAGAATTGATCTCATCCTTTTTAAAATAGATCCTTATTCAGTAATAACTTAATCCGTCAGTAAAATACTCGTTGTATCAATAGATATTTCGACCCATTTTTTTTTTCGATTACGAAAAAAATACGAAAAAGAATTGGATATTTTTTTTTTTTATGGATCGTGATAAGAATTCTATTTGTATGAATATGGATAGAGGAAAGAATAAACAAGGATCCTGTATTAGTCATTTTTTCCCTATTCTATGTTTTTCGTTCCTGTTCTTCTTTCTAAGAGGGGGAGGACTTTCAAAAACAAATAAAAAAAGGATTACTTCGTTCCTAATAGCTATTTCTTTAATCAGTGGATAGTAGCATACTCTGGATCGGAATCATGAGGAAGTACTACTTTCTTTTTTCTACCAACTTAAAGCCCTCATAAGAATTCTTTGAATTTTATGTAGAAATATCCTTGTGGATATCTTACATTATCTCCATTACTAATCTTTTGTGTAACTTGGTGTTCCTAACCGTCCACTTATTTTTTATTGATCCCCAGTATGGTAATACATAAAATAGCGGAAACACCATACAGTTGATCTTTTGTGCCCGCTTCAAGTCGTGATGACTAATCAACCAATCTTGGGGTAAACAGTTTACACTGCTTATGTTTATTTCCACCTTACTGTTCTCTTGTACGTAGGGAATGAGACTCAATCTTCGTACTGCAAATTGATAAGCTGTTTTGTTTCACTCATATAACTATCTGGTTTAACTGATTGATCCGAATAATCAATAAAAAAAATGAAGATATCTATTCAGTACATTCAACCTCTTTCCGTTCTTTCTAGGGACGAGGGAAAAGTTGATCCTATCTTATCTTTTAACGAATCACACGTAGAGATATTGATAACACACATAGAGTTAATGGTATTTCATAACTAATTGATTGAGCAGCCGCTCGTAGACCACCTAAAAAGGAATATTTATTATTCGATCCATATCCTGACATAAGAAGTCCAATAGGAGCAACGCTTGAAATAGCAATCCATAGAAAAACACCGATATTGAGATCGGCTAGAACAAAATGATAATCAAAAGGAATTATTGAATAACTTAGTAAAATGGATATGACAGCTATAGCTGGTCCAAGACTGAATAAACGAATATCCCCTCTAGAGGGGATAAGATCCTCTTTGAAAAGTAGTTTGATTCCGTCTGCTAGAGCTTGAAGAATCCCCAAGGGCCCCGCATATTCAGGCCCAATACGTTGTTGTATCCCTGCCGATATTTGTCTTTCTAACCACACAATCACTAGTACCCCCAGTGTAATTCCCGATACAGGAGTAAAAATAGGAACAAGCATCCATATGAGTCCATAGACCTCTTTTAGGGATTCCGACCTGGAAAAAGAATTGATAGCTTGTACTTCCGTCGCATCAATTATCATTTCAACGATCAACTTCTCCCATAATGATATCTATACTACCTAGTATCGTCATGATATCCGCCAATTTCATTCTTTTAACTAGCTGAGGAAGAATTTGCAAATTTATAAACCCCGGTGGACGGATTTTCCATCTCCAGGGAAAAACACTATTATCTCCTATCAGAAAAACTCCTAATTCCCCTTTTGGAGCTTCTACTCTTACATAAAGTTCTTGTTTTGACAATTCAAAACTAGGAGAAGGTTTTTTACTAATGAATCGATATTCAAAATCATTCCATTCGGAATCTTTTGGTCTCGCAAAACGACGTACTTCTAAATTCTCATAAGGGCCCCCGGGATTCCTTCCAACACCTGTTGAATTATTTTTATCGATTCTATCATTTCATTAATTCGTACTAAATAACGGGCTAGTGAATCTCCTTCTTTTTGCCATTGAATTTCCCAATCGAATTCATCGTAAGACTCGTAATGATCCACTTTACGAAGATCCCATGGGATTCCTGAAGCTCGTAACATCGGTCCTGATAAACCCCAATTTATTGCTTCTTCTCCACCAATAATGCCTACTCCTTCAACACGTTCCAAAAAGATGGGATTACGTGTAATAAGCTTTTGATATTCAACAACTCCTGTTAAAAAGTAGTCGCAGAAATCCAAACATTTATCTATCCATCCATGAGGTAGATCGGCAGCTACACCTCCGATACGAAAAAAATTATGCATCATTCGCATACCGGTAGCAGCTTCGAACAAATCATATATCAATTCTCTCTCTCGGAAAATATAAAAGAAAGGAGTCTGTGCACCGATATCCGCCATAAAAGGACCAAGCCATAACAAATGAGAAGCTATACGACTCAACTCTAGCATAATGACTCGAATATAGCTTGCTCTTTTAGGCACTTGAATATTTCCCAACTGTTCTGGTGCATTTACCGTTATTGCTTCTGTGAACATAGTGGCTAAATAATCCCAACGTGTTACATAGGGCAGATATTGTATAATTGTTCGGTTTTCCGCAATTTTTTCCATTCCTCTGTGTAAATAACCCAATATGGGTTCACAGTCAATAACATCTTCACCATCTAAAGTGACAATGAGTCGAAGAACACCATGCATGGATGGGTGCTGAGGACCCATATTGACTATCATGAGGTCTTTTCTTTTATCCGGTACAGTCATATGTTTTCTTCCTTGACTCATAATTCCATGAATTGCTGAAAACGAAAGAAAGGAGATTCATAAAATGAAAGATCTAATAAACAAAAAATTTAAAAGGAATCCTAAACCCAAAATTAACGAGTTTTTGGCTCCCGAATATTCAACTGACCAATTAATTCCTTATAACGTACTCTATTTTTCTTTGACAAATACGCTAGCAGTCGTTGACGTTTTCCCAGAATTTTACGCAAACCTCTCTGAGATGAATAGTCTTTTCTGTGCAATTCTAAATGTGAAGTAAGTATCCGTATCTTATTGGTAAAATTGAATACTTGAAATTCAACGGACCCCCTTTTTCTTTTTTTGCTTCTTGCGGAATAACTGAGATGAATGAATTTTTTATCATAACATAAAAAGAATTTTTCTTTTTTTTTTATTTTCCAAAGATATGGATTTTATTGATCAGAAAAAAGAATGCCAGTTATTTGGATCTGGTACACATAATAATCTGAATTTATTCATATACTATTTTTTTAACCAAATCCAATTTATAAATGCAATTTGATTTAGTTAGAACTAGATGGTATATTTCAGCACTTAGCAAAGAGAATGAGGACCTAAGAGGATTCCACCAATTCAATTCATTCCTAAATTCAATTGATGGATGTCCAATGTATCAGAATGTAATGTAACACAACATGTGTGTACTTCTGTCAACTTCTATCTACCAAAGATATGGAACGTGATAGATAAAAAATAGACTATCAACTAACTATGAATCGTGGATACATATGTATCCTTAACATACTGAAACGACTGCCATTATTGGTATCAAACCAATAACGATTTATACAGGCTAAATCCTCCAATCGAAAATTGGGCCAAAGAAATAATTTGAATTTAATTAACTTTTGTATATCTGTATCAAGATACTTGTCCTCATCTAAAAATTTTCCACAGTTCCTTACGTTGGTGCTATCGAAAAATACTGGATTTCTATTCTCAGTATTACCAGAATTTAAACAATTTCGAATTCTCAACTCCCTACGCCGTCTAGTAGATAGAATATTTTCGGGAACAATTAAATCATAATGATTTTCGTCTCCATTCACAAACATTTTTCCATGTTGTGAAATGGATCCATAGAAATCATTCTCATCAATATATTTGTTTTCTGGATATCCTCGATTAGTTTGGTACTTTCTCTTATGAACCAATGAAATACCTATAGTTTGATACTTAATGAATTGTCCATCCCTTTTTATAGACAGACGACGTGGTTCGATAACAAATATCCCGTCTTTTATCAATTTTGTAAGAGATGGATCTCTTTGAATCGACATTAAATCCAAGTGCATCTCTCCACTTTGAATAGAGTCTATCGCAATTTCCTTTGGATTTATCAGTCTAAGCAGGAGACAATCCACTTTGATGTTCTTCATTATTCCTTTATTTAAAAATGGGTTCCATCGCAATTGAAAAACCAAATAATTTGTCAGGATAGAATCGAGTTCTGTCTCCTTGTTGTTGTTGAATTGTTTTTTCTTTCGACGTTTTTTAATGTCTGAACCCACGTAATCGTTTTCAACATTTTTTTGTTGGTTTCGTAGATCTAATCCAAGATTTTCTGGGGTTTTTTGATTGGATCCAAGATTTCCTTTTACTTTTCCCTGTTTTTCTTTTTCTTTTGGAGTCCCATTATCTAATTCAAGATAATCTTTTGGATTAGATGATATACGAAAATCCTGTTTTTTATTTCCATTTATTTTGTTACTTTTTCTAATGTTTTCATTTTGATTTCGAATATTTTCGTTTGTATCCAAATTCAAAAGAAGTAATTTTGTTGGCATGATCCATGGTTTAACCTTATATGCATCATAAAGTAAACAAAATTCTGGTAAGAACCAAGAAGGTTCAAAGTTCGATATGGAATGATCTAGCATTTGTTTATTCATTCCCATCCAATCCAAAAATCCAAATTTTTTGTTTTTTTGTTTTTGATTGGATGAGTTTCTTTGTTGAGAAATTGTGAGGTCAAAAAGATTTTTCTTATCACTTATTTGATAAAAAGTATTTCCCGTCTTTATTTTTTTATTAATATTAATGTTGGTGTTGGTCCCGATATTTTTATCGATCCATGCCTTAATATCGATATTTTTTCTAAGAGAAAAATAGATGATTCCCAAATCAAAATATTTTCTATCTGAATTTTTATCTGTATCAATAAGATACTCTTCCTTTAGATAATCACTAATAGTTAGACCTCCGAGTGTACAAAATGATTTGGATTTATGTGTCTTGTAATTATATGTAATCTCTCGGTCTCCATTTACTTGTAAGGGTGATCCATAAATATATGAGTTGTTCCTATCTTCAAAATTAAGATATTTATGTGATAAAAGATCATATCTGTAGTGTTTTTTTAATTTTTCTTTTTGCATCGGCAATGAGTGTACTGCATAGTTTTTTTTGTCTTGTAATGAATTAATTGGTCTTGTTCATACGAATGCCATTTTTGTGAGTCTTTCTTTTGAATCCTATGGCGTTGATTCACTCGATTTTTCCATTGTTGTGGTACTAATCTAGACCATCGAGTCTGAGATAAATTGTATTGATAATGGCCCCTTAACCAATTTTTCCAGTCATTTATTTCGGAATTCCTAAATGGATTTTGCCTTGATTCGGAATGAAAGATTCCTCTTGTCTGCAAATAGTCTTTTATTCTATCCTTAAGAAAAGAATGGGCTCCTTGATATTGAAATACATATCTTAAGTCATATTTATTAATAACTTGGGTTTGTGATAATTTGTAAAATACATAGGCTTGGGATAAGTAAGATAAGTCACAAGAAATGGATGAATTCTTATCACTAATATTAAAAAGCGCTTTTTTTAGAGTTGAAATAAAGTGCACTGTATTTTTATTTGTTTCATCAATTCCATCTGGATTTGTTTCATTATTGTAAATTGATTTATCGAAAAATTTTTGAAGATTTTTTTTGATTCAAGGAAAAGTTTTGCATTGATCTTAGGAATGTAAATAGTACATAGAAAGATACCGATGTATATTCTTTCAATAAACGATTTGAAAAAATAGTGCCATTTACGTATTAATCTAGCACCTTTTCTTTTTGATATCTGCCAAAAGAATTTCTGTGATTCCGATCTTTTATCATTACAACTTAGCTTGTTAGGACTAACATTTTTATCGGGAGTCATAAACAAAATTTTCTTCTCTTTTTTATTCTTTCTATTTCGTTTTGGATTGTGGTTGTCCTATCAGCAAGATCTTTTATTTTTTTCTGTCAGTGAATCATTTGTCCAATTCACGGATCTAATTCGAATGGGTAACTCGTTAATAATGTTATTATTCGTTATAGAATCCTTTCCATTCTCATTCGATTCATATACTTCTACTTCGACTTCTCTCAATCCAAAACCAAAAAAGAAAATTTTTGCAAGTTCTTTTATTTTTTTTTATAAAAAGAACTATTTTGATAACCCAGCTTGCTTTTTCTTTTAAAACCTTTACAAGCCCCTTTGCTCCCTCTTTAAAAGTTCTTAGAACTAGAAAACATATTTTTTTTACTTTTTGAATTTTTTTGTTAGTTCTTTAAAAATAGGTTCAAAAAAGGATGGTCGTTTTCGGGCATAACCAAAAGGTAGTTCAGCTTCCATTCCCCAGACTGTTAAAAAACAAAAATTTTGTTCTTTTCCTTTCTTTTTCATTGCATCCATCTCATGCTCATGGGTTATATGATGGGATCGTAGCTTAGATTCATGCCAGGGTTTCAGACAGAAAGGAAATAGGATCTTTATTTGAATACCATCTGTTAACCAATGTTTCGGAAATTCCGTTTCCGATAATTGAACACCATTATAAGTGCATTTAACATGCATTTCCCTTTTCCAATCTTTGAAATCCTCGGACCATTCGGGGAATTGAAATAATAACATACGGCCAATATTTTTCACTATGATCAATGAAGGCAATACGATGTATTTTCTAAAAATGGATTGGGTTACTAACATCAAACCTCTTACTGCTTGAGTAACGATAAAAGTATCCCAAGCTTCTGCTATTGCTATACGTTCATTCTCGTCTTTTTTTCCTTCTGCTTTTTAACCTTTTCTTCTCTTTCTTCTACCTCAGATTCAGACTTCGAAATTTTTAATTCTGGCTCTTTCCACATCCAACTTCTAAAAAAGAGGTCCATTATTCTGTAGATATCAAAAGAAAAAGTTTTATCAATTCTATCCAAAAAAGCGGTGAATGTAGATTCGTTTGAAATAGTTCCCAAACAACCGTTTTACGTCTTTGAGAGCGTATGGATCCCTTGATCAGATTCCGACGAAAATCCGGTTGGTGCGAGTAACGTATCAAAGCTATCTCTTCCGCTGGATTACTAGGAGTACTGGTACTAGTATCTGTATTGGTTTTATCATTGGTATCGGTATAAATTACGACACGTTTGCCTTTTCTTAAACGAATTCCAAAAACCTGCTTTGGTTCTTCCTCAGTTTCCTTCTCCTCTTCTTCCAAATCACGGATCAATTTGTATGACCATTGAGGAACTCTTTTATGGATTTCCCTTATTAGAATAGATTCTTTATCCCTTGTTTGGGTATTTGGATTAGTTGTAACTACATCAAATAAGAATTTCAAAGACTTTTCTTGATTTTCTGAATCAATTATTTTTTTGTCTGTCGATAAAGAGAGTCCTTTTAAGGGTGCAGATTCCCCAGGGAACGAGGTTCCTGATTCCCCCGATAATGATTCGTCGAGAAAAGTATCTATTTTATGTTCCAATTGTACATAATCAATAGGAAAGATACCATGGATCTTATTTATCCAAACCTTTTTACCTTTCGTTGAAGCACTTGAATCATTCATGATTCGCCTGGTGGAATACCCTTTTTTATTTTTCCTCGGGATGGCCCACTTAAAAAAGGATCATACATCTTTGGCAAGCATTCTTGTTTATTCTCATCATTAGACAATCTGTTCTTTTGTTCAAGCACATCTAGAGCGGAAGATCCTTTGTCTAGAATTTCGATTCGATTTAGAAATTCATTGCTCAGATTGTGCCTTTTTTGTTCATTGGTATAAAGCCAATGATTATACATGTTTTCAGGCGATTGTTTTTCTATCGTGCACAAAGATATCTTTCTTTGCATCATTTCAAAAAATGTTGATAAGCTGGGTGGATATGTAAAAGAAATTTTTTGTTTTCCGTCACTTGTACATGTGTGAAAAAAGTATTGTGCCATTTCTTGTTTTATAGTATTTTCAAATCGACTGTTTTTAATATGTCGCAATGGACGATCCCATCGTTTAACGTCGAAAAGAAGAGTTACAAGAGGTTTTTCAAACCAGACGAGGTTCGTCTTTTGTTTAAGTATTGTCAATTCCAATTTTTTTCTTGATTCCTGTCAAGATCCAAAGTTTCATATTTTGGGATATTCTTGTGGAATTCATCTTTTGTTTTTTCTTTTCCTAGTCTTTTTTCTTTTGTTTCATTTCTTTTGTATGGATACCCT